TTGTCCTGTAAATGGGCCCTTATGAGCCTCCAAAATATCTTTAAGTCCATGACCAATACCCCAGTTGGTCCTATACATATGACCTGCGATCAGAAAAAGAATAGCAATAGCTAAATGATGGTGTGCAATATCGCTCAACCATAGACCACCGGTTATTGGATCTAGTCCTCCGCGAAAACTAAGAAATTCCGCATATTTGGACCAATTCAAGGTGAAAAAGGGGGTTGCTCCTTCGGAAAAACTAGGATAAAGTTGAGCCAAAAGGTCGCGATTCAAGATAAATTCATGAGGAAGTGGTATCTCTTTAGGATCAACCCCAGCGTCGAGAAATTGGTTAATTGGTAAAGATACATGGATTTGGTGTCCCGCCCAAGAAAGAGACCCAAGTCCTAATAACCCCGCTAAGTGGTGATTCAACATGGATTCTACATCTTGGAACCAGGCCAATTTGGGAGCGGCTTTGTGATAATGGAACCAACCAGCAAAAAGCATTAACGATGCAAAAATCAATGCACCGATTGCGGTACAATAGAGTTGTAATTCACTAGTTATTCCGGATGCTCGCCAAATCTGAAAAAACCCAGAGGTTATTTGGATTCCTCGGAATCCCCCGCCTACATCACCATTCAAAATCTCTTGCCCTACTATTGGCCAAACTACCTGAGCACTGGGTCCAATGTGAGTAGGATCGCTTAGCCATGCTTCATAATTGGAAAAACGGGCACCGTGGAAGTACATGCCACTCAACCAAAGAAAGATAATGGAGAGTTGACCGAAATGAGCACTAAAGACTTTTCGGGAGATCTCCTCCAAATCACCGGTATGACTATCGAAATCGTGAGCATCAGCATGTAGGTTCCAGATCCAAGTGGTAGTATCGGGGCCCTTAGCTATTGTTCTTGAGAAATGCCCGGGTCTGGCCCATTCCTCAAAAGATGTTTTTACAGGATCCCTATCCACAACAATTTTAACTTCTGGTTCCGGCGAACGAATAATCATTAAGTCCTCCTCTTTCCGGACAAGACATACAAAGAGACCCGCCAACTGTCTTTTTATTGAATCTTTGAAAGATAGATATTATGATTAGTCCTTTTCTTTACTATCTACCGTCCTTCTATTTTTTTTTTTTTAGTTATTCACTGGAGCAATTATACATTGAAGTCAATCCGAGGCAAGTGTTCGGATCTATTATGACATAAGGATTAGGTGCCTAACGGACATTGGTTATTCTGGAAAATTATTTCCAGACGTAACAAAAAAATCTTTTTTTTTACGTTTTCATTTAAGAAGCTAGCGTATTTTTTTTCTGAGGTGAGGGTATAAGCCCTTATCTACATCTACTTTCCTTGAGTGAGCATAATATAGATTTTTTTATTCGATTCCAAATTCCAAGATAACTCATTAGAATTATTAATAAGACCGTCCTGATATATTAGGTAGGAATATTTATATTGCCACCTTTTATGTGCTTTATTACTTCTGTTCCAGAGCCTATCCCTATTGTTTATCCTTATGAAATATGATATAAAATCGAAGGTAGAAGAAAGGGATATAATGAAATTATTGATTTGATCTTCTTACCTAAATTATTTGATTAATGGATCAACAACCAAACCACCCATTTTATGAAAATGGAGAGTGGTCTTATTCAAAGCGCTTCGTAATCTTCAACCAGTTCTGTGCTTCAATATAATTTCCCGGAGTAAGCGCTATAGCTTGTTTCCAATACTCAGCAGCTTGATCAAACCAAGCTTCCGCAATTTCCGAATCGCCCTGTAGAATGGCCTGTTCTCCTCGGTCGGAATAGGCAGTTCCTTCCCCTAGAACCGTACTTGAGAGTTTCCTACCTCATACGGCTCAGAAATTGCTATCTTAATTTCCCCTATCTTAACTGAATTCGATTTCTCAAAAATGAATCCAATTTCTTCTTGGGTTAAGCAGAAGAAGTGAATTACCTAAGTTTCAAACCCTAATTTTGATCAATAATCAGTTTGATCTTTTCTCCCACCTTCAGAAGAATAAAGCATAGATAGACCTATATGCTTCGTTCGAATTTTCTGAAAGGTAACTATCTCGGTTTCGTTTCTTTCATATATGAAATTTCTATAGAATCCTCGAAAAAGACTTTTTCCCATAAGAAAGAAAAAAGAACTTACTATCTTTGGGATCTGATACTACACCGCTGCTTAATCCCTTAGTGGATCGGCTTTATTACATAAGCGGATTCCTAAATTTTGTCCCATATCGTGGTATAATGAAGCAGTTTTTTAGTTGTATCGACCCAGTCGCTCACTAATTGATCTTTACGGCGTTTTCTCTATCAATTTCAGCTTTATCCATAGAATAGTAGTATAGGCTCTACTTTCTTCCTATTTTGATTCTCGTGAAGTGTCCTTCCTTCCTACAGCTGATAAGGTCAAATCGTTATTTTAACGATCCCTATGTAGAAAGCCCTTTTTCTAGTATTTACTAGAAAATTTCCTACGCTCTTTTTTTCTTCTTTCTATAGTGGAGATAGTCGCACGTAATGACAGATCACGGCCATATTATTAAAAGCTTGCGGTAAGAAAGGGTTTCGTTCTAGCGCCCGGAAATAATATTCCAAAGCCTTTGTATGCTCTCCATTGCTTGTGTGTATAAGGCCTATGTTATATAGTATATAACTTCGATCATAGGGATCAATTTCTAGTCGCGTAGCTTCATAATAATTCTGCAAAGCTTCCGCATAATTTCCTTCGGATTGAGCCAACATCCGTTACGGTCGTTCATTCTATTCAAAAAATCTCCGTTCCAAAACCGTACATGAGGTTTTCATCTCATACGGCTTCTCCCTTCTGTACTTCTCCCTTCTGTACATAGTACTAAGCGAAAAATCGATAGAATCAAAATCGAATTAGTCCCATCTCATTATGGACCGAAGAGGGCTGGTATTTTTCCAAGAAATCTCTAGCCAACCTTCCCCCAAGAGGTTTTTCTTAACACCAATGAATTCTATTAATGCTAGAGGAAAACGATAGCTCCAAGAATTTCTTTGTTCTCAACGCCTCCTATTTAGAGGAATTAGCCACTTCAACGCCCTTTGATGGTTATAAGGGTATCCAAAGTACAAACCTGATGGTTGTTTGTTATCCCAACCATTCTTCCCAACCCTGATACCAATCAGGAAAGGGCTAATTTCTAACAAAGTTTTTCTCTTGTTGATTCCTATTTCGAGGTGTAGTGCTTTTCTCCCCTATGCTGCCTATTGGTACTAGTAGAGTCGGATTGGCCTGTAATACAGAACCTATCCTGTAGGTGTAACCTTTCGCTCAATACTCAAATCTACAATTGAAGCATCTGAGGCCACATCAATCGAGGATACACGATAGAAGGAATTGTTAGTTCACCTCACCTTCCCCAAGCGCGGGTTTCCTTTACTAATTTTGTTCTCTCTATGCGAACCCTCTCTCTTTCTCGTAAGAATGAGATGTAGGTAGGGCTAAAAAAAAGAGTCAAATCGCACCATCTCTATAATAAGTAAATGCCCTTTTTTCCCCGGAGGTTGTCGGAATTATTTGCAATAAAATATTGGCTACAATCGAGGAGGTCTTATCAATGAAATTTCCATTTATACGGGATCTAGGCATAATTCCCAACCCATTCTATATAGAATTCTTTTCATTCTATCACGAAATAACATAAAAACAAAACATTCGATTCTTATAAATCGATCCATATGCTCTAAATGGATAAGAGAGGTATGGATTTTCCGCTCAGCTCAAATTGTCTCCTTTTCCTTCTGTTTGGACAAGAGGAGATACGAAATATTTGACTAAGACTGGATTTTATTCTCGACTTTCCTATTTCCCAACAACAACTTCTCTCATCAGCTATTTCGCGTTTTCAAAGTCATTAATTGCCCCATACCCTTTTTTATATTTAGATTGTATGGCGTAACGTACCTTATGCAAATAGAATTCTAGGGTTCCTTTATTTTCTTATGGAAATTTTTTTCTTATGGAATAAGAAGAATTCTTCCATTCTCTTTTTATTTTAGTTTTCCCCAAAGAAAAACTTTTCGAGGGAGCAGAATTCCTAGTAAAAAAATACTGGATCCTTCCACTTAGATGAAAAGTAATTTTTCCATTCCAATAGAGCCATGGAATCCCCGAGCCGTTGTGGCTGTACCTGTACTGTAGGAATACGAAAACTCGCTATTCACTCAGTTTATTTTTAATAATAAGATTATGGAGGAGAGATGGCCGAGCGGTTCAAGGCGTAGCATTGGAACTGCTATGTAGACTTTTGTTTACCGAGGGTTCGAATCCCTCTCTTTCCGTTTCTCTTAATTCATCAATGTTAGCGATCACAGTGTAGCAAATTAAATAACAATTTATTCCAACAATAATACCTTTATTTATTAAAAATTCTCTATAGGAAATTACTGTGGTATGTAAAATACACATCGAGGAAATAACAAAAAAGAAAAAAGGATCCTAGGGTTAATCTATTTCTGCTAGGTGAACGGGAAAATATTAATTAAGAGTCTTAGGTCGATTTAGTTCGGGGAAAGGGGAAGGGAAAAAAATTCTATGAACCTTTCCTTTTTTCGTTAAGTTCAAGTCTGGCGAGAATAATATTCTACAACTAACAACTCATTTATTTTGAGACCAACCCACTTCCTATCTAGAATTTTTTTTACTAGTCCTTTATATTGCAATGTGTCAACCGTCAAATGCTTTGGCAATTTGCCCGGATCGGATGAAGCAATAGAATTTTGAACCAGACGTTTTGATCGTTGGTTATCTTTCGTAGTAATAATATCTCGGGGTTTGCAACGAAAACTTGGTATATCAACTATACGACCATTAACTAAAATATGTCTATGGTTAACTAATTGCCGGGCCCCTGGAATGGTTGAAGCCATACCCAATCGAAAAAGGATATTATCCAAACGCATTTCAAGTAATTGTAGTAAAACCTGACCTGTGGATCTTTTTGCTTTTCCAGCGATATGTACATATCTAAGTAATTGTCGTTCTGTCAGACCATAATGAAAACGCAATTTCTGTTTTTCTTGAAGACGAATACGATATTGCTCTTTTTTCCCAGAATGGAATTTCTTTTTCTGATTACTTCCGGATTTAGGCGTTTTTCTAGTGAGTCCTGGTAAAGCTCCCAGACGGCGTATTTTTTTTAAACGAGGCCCTCGATAACGGGACATGAAGACTCCTTTTTTATTTTATTGAAATTTCATTTTACACAATAAATTTCATTCTATTTACATTACAGAATACATCGAAATTAAAACTGAATTAAACTAAAGGATAAACAGAGTAAAATCTACTAAAGTACCACAAAAAAGTACCAAAAAATATGGAATTTCATTAACATCTGGATTTTTTGTATATAATATTATTTATTTTTATGCTTTTTATCTAGCAAAATTGTAAGGTAGAACGACATAATAGACCCTGGATTCCCCGTTTAATTCGGAGAAAAAGAGAAATTCTTGTTCATGGAACATCGATAGAGAAAAAAGCCGACTATCGGATTTGAACCGATGACCCTCGCATTACAAATGCGATGCTCTAACCTCTGAGCTAAGTGGGCTTACATAACAGAAATAGTGTAACAAATAGAAATATATATAGGGAATCCGTAAAATGTCAGATCTTAATTATTAATCTTAGTTATTAACTAGTTCGAAATTGGAAGTTCCACTCAAAAAAAAATACTAGAATTTTAAAAAGATAAAGTTGGCTTGATATGCTTAACTAAATGATATTATTAAATAGGATTATAGAATTTATTGAACTTTCTTTTTATTTCTCTAATTCGCAAATCAATTTTTCTAATAGAATCTATTCCAAATTCTATATTGAATTTCATTTCAGATATTTTCAATTTGATATGGCTCGGACGAATAATCTAATACATAGAAAAGAAGAATATATATGAAGAATTAATAAAGAAAAAATGCGAATCTCTTGGCATTTTCATTCGATCATTTTTCGAATTCTGATTAGAAAAAAAAGAATGAATATCAAGCGTTATAGTATGATTTTGAATACTCTAAAAAAAGAGGGAGGGAGGCGGGATAGAGAAAAACTTTTGGATATATTCATTCCGATTGAATTGCAAATATATCAACGATAGAATCAATTCAATTCTGAATTGCAATAAGCGAGCGGGGTCTCTCAAATAGAGATGAGCTGCTAGACTACGTCGAATAATGAATTCAATGATTCAAAAAAAACTAAGAGATGGATGAAATTATACAAGGAATCCTGGTTTCAAAGAAAAGGAAAATGGGGATATGGCGAAATCGGTAGACGCTACGGACTTGATTGTATTGAGCCTTGGTATGGAAACCTGCTAAGTGGTAACTTCCAAATTCAGAGAAACCCTGGAATGAAAAATGGGCAATCCTGAGCCAAATCCCTTTTTTGAAAAACAAGTGGTTCTCAAACTAGAACCCAAAGGAAAAGGATAGGTGCAGAGACTCAATGGAAGCTGTTCTAACGAATCGAAGTAATTGCGTTGTGTTGGTAGTGGAACCTCTTCGAAATTAGAGAAAGAAGGGCTTTATACATCTAATATACACGCATATATACTGACATAGCAAACGATTAATCACGGAACCCATATCATAATATAGGTTCCTTATTTTATTTTTTGAATGAAATTAGGAATGATTATGAAATAGAAAATTCTGAATTTTTTTAGAATTATTGTGAATCCATTCCAATCGAATATTGAGTAATCAAATCCTTCATTTCATTTTATTGTTTTCGAGATCTTAAAAAAAGTGGATTAATCGGACGAGGATAAAGAGAGAGTCCCATTCTACATGTCAATACTGACAACAATGAAATTTCTAGTAAAAGGAAAATCCGTCGACTTTATAAGTCGTGAGGGTTCAAGTCCCTCTATCCCCAAACCCTCTTTCTCTTTTATTCCCTAACCATAGTAGTTATCCTTTTTTTTTACTTTTTTAAATGGGTTTAAGATTCATTAGCTTTCTCATTCTACTCTTTCACAAAGGAGTGCGACGAGAACCCAATGAATCTTATGCTATTCATTAAATAGATGGTTTCTTTTTTATTAGAGTAGAGTATCGGCAAGGAATCTCGATTATTAATTCGATTTTTAAGTATTATTAAGTAAGCCATCCACAATGCATAGGACTATCCCTCCCCATTTCCAAATTTTGAATACTTTATTTATATTTATTAATTAGTCCCTTTAATTGACATAGATGCAAATACTCTACTAAGATGATGCACAAGAAAGGGTCAGGATAGCTCAGTTGGTAGAGCAGAGGACTGAAAATCCTCGTGTCACCAGTTCAAATCTGGTTCCTGGCACAGAAAATAAAAGGATCCACCGAATAGATATTGATACAAATATCTTGAGATGGATTGGGGTACATATTCATTAATAATCTAGATAGTATAGAGTAAGTAGATAAATCTGTAAACACTTCTTTTTCTTTTTAGAAAAAGGGTTAAAATCTTTGGTTCCTTTCTTTATGGTATAGAAAGAGGTAAAATTGGGTGCCCTTTTCTTCATTTTTGCATTTCTTATTAATTTTGTATACCGCTATTCCGAAGAATATTTTTTGATTCTTGCTTATCCTACTTTCCTAGTGGTTCTAAGTAATACGCGCGGTACAAAGTTCGTGGTAGGAACTTCTTTGAGTCATTGTATTTTTCTGTTCATACGAAGGAAACAAATATCAGATTTTCAAAATTGGAAAATCGAAATGAAGCCCTTTTTGTATAATAGGAATTAATTAGAATATAATTAAGTATTTCGTTTCGTCTAGGAACAGAACGTAAAAATATTCCTTGATTTGAATAAAATCTGGAGTTGTGTTGTATAAGTGAACATGAATTTATTATCATTCAATGAGCATCTTGTATTTCATAGAAATTGGGGGTTATATAGTCCTTACGTAAGGGCCAGCCTATCCAACTTTCAGGCATTAAGATACGTTTAAGACGCGGATGATTATCATAAAAAATTCCCACCATATCATAAGATTCGCGTTCTTGAAAATCAGCACTTCTCCAAACCCAGAAGACAGACGGGATTCTAGGATTATCCTTTTGGGCAAAGACTTTTATGCATACTTCTTCTGGGTTATCTATACCATACTGTATTCTCGTAAGATGATACACGCTAGCTAAAGATCCACCAGGTGCTACGTCATAAGCACATTGGGAACGTAAATAATTGTAACCATATACATATAAAATGACAGCAATGGAATCCCAATCCCCCGCTTTTATTTGTAAAGTTTCTATTCCTCGGTGATCGAAGCCCAAAGATCTATGAACCACGTCATGTTTGACTAGCCAATTAGATAACCAACCCTGCTGCATTGTCTTGATCTCTCCCCCTTTGTATAAATATTTCACATTTCAAATGCAAGTTTGAAAGATTGCACTGCTCTTTCTTTTTCTGCACAAAAGAACCCCTCCTAATTCACTAATTTGTAGGAAGATACTGGACTTTTGGATTTGAAAAAAGTTTCAGAAGATATATCTAAAGTGGATGGTGATTGATAGAGCAATTCTTGTTCGTAAGTTCCAGTGTGAATACTGCGCCGAACATAAAGCTTGTGACGGGTAGTAAAAGATCGATTTTTCTTTTGACTTTGACATAGAGTTCGATCCTCAACTATTTCTCGCGCTATCTTCTTACGAAGTTTTGTTAAGGCATCTATAACAGCCTCTGGTTTAGGCGGGCAACCCGGCAGGTAGACGTCCACAGGAATTAACTTATCAACTCCTCGAACAGTACTATAGGAATCCGTACTAAACATTCCCCCTGTAATAGTACAGGCTCCCATAGCTATGACGTATTTCGGTTCAGGCATTTGCTCATATAATCGCACTAAAGATGGAGCCATTTTCATTGTTACCGTACCAGCTGTTAAAATTAGGTCCGCTTGCCTCGGACTTGATCTTGGTACCAATCCATAACGATCAAAGTCGAATCGTGAGCCTATTAATGAAGCAAATTCAATGAAACAACAACTGGTACCATATAGAAGGGGCCATAAACTGGAGAGTCTTGACCAATTCGAAAGATCGTTTGGTGTAGTTGAAATAACGGAATTGGAACTTGTTTGGTCGAGTAACGGAAACTCAATCAAACTCATAATTGTCTCAATGGAATCTTTTCTTTCTTTTTTTTTTTTGTCTGAATATTCAGTTAAGACCATTCCAAGGCTCCTTTTCGCCATGCATAAACTAAACCAATAACTAGGATAAGCACAAAAATGAAAGCTTCGATAAAAACGGATAAACCCAATACGTCGAAACTCATTGCCCAAGGGTAGAGAAAGACCGTTTCCACATCAAAAACAACAAAAACTAGCGCAAACATGTAATAGCGTATTCGGAATTGTAACCAAGCCCCCCCCATGGGTTCTATACCCGATTCATAACTAGAAAGCTTCTCTGGTCCTTTACTAACCGGGGCTAAAAGTCCTGAAATCCAAAATACCAAAATAGGAATAAGACTTGCTATTATTAGAAATGTCCAAAAAATATCATATTCGTGAAGCAGAAACATAAATGTACTCCCATTAATGTGGAATAGGCGGAACTGAATTAGTCAATTCAAGTTGACATTGTCAATTTATCCAGAACTTCTCTCTTTTCCTCGGTGAAACAAGAATCTGTTTTGCTCAAACCAAAGGCAAAGAGCGCTTACTTTAGCCTTTGTTTCTTTTATGATATGTCTTCCTTAAGGATTCATCCAATGGAACCCCCACTTCCTTTCTTTTGGATTTCCCTTCTATTTAGATATGATATAGACCTAATTCTTATACAAAGAAAACTCTTTCGCTTCACTTTGTCTCGCTTTCTCCATAATCTCTAGAAAAAAGAATTGCTCTACCTTTTTTTTATTTAATGATAGTCAGAGACTATTAAATAAAAAAGAAAATACTTACTACTAATTAGATTAGAACCTAATTAAAATAGGATGACTAATGTATGCATCCTAATGAGGAGTAATACTAAAAAAAAAAGAACTTTATTTCAGAATTATGAAACAGAATATCCAGTTTTATTATTTACTCTTTCTTTTTTTCTTTCGATTTTTTCTATTTTAGTTAAAGTGGATCGATTTAAATAATGTATATATAGTTTAGATAATGTATATTATAGTAATATACTTCAAACAAAATAGAAATTCGCAAAATGGGGAAAATCGTTGCAGTCATTATAGGAAAGTATAGGTACTTAGAGCATATCCTATTTGAAGGAGGATAGAATTCAAATCAGGTAAGGGATCCTTCCTTCTATTGATTTGATCAAAATTTTTTTTCTTTTCCTGTCTCTATGATTTTCGATGAATGAGCCTAGGGTAATGCTTTTATCTCTATTCTATGGTGCAATCGACCGTCGAGTCTATAAACGAGTACTAATAAGGAAAAGAAAACTATACTAAAGGAAACATAAGATATCCATCCTAAAATGGAAAAAAAGACGTATATATTAGGGCTATACGGATTCGAACCGTAGACCTTCTCGGTAAAACAGATCAAACAGATTATTATCGAAATGATTCGAACTGTTTCAAAGACCCAACATGCATTTTTCTGCATTGGGCTCTTTCATCAACTGATATAAAGATCAGTTAATCCGCCATAGTTTTTCTTTATGGAAAGATAATGAGATGGCTCCCTGTGCTCTGATTGATTATTTGTCTTCTGATCTATCTAGGAGCAATACCAAAGTGTTTCAAAGGAGGATTGCCTTGACTTAGGTCTGCCTCCGGCCTAAATTAAATCAACCTAAATGAAATGGAGTCTCTATCGTTCCGCTGGAAGAGTTTACTATGAGACTTCATACACCTTAAAGTTCATAGAACGAAAAGAAGTTTTTTGGAGGCCCTTATCCTCATTACGCCTAGCATTGAGTGGGCTGGATATTTACCTTATCAACTAGCAAATCAATAGGGGTTCCATTTGATTAAGCACCTGAATTGGCACCTGAATCGGACTGAACCAACTGTTTGTCAGGCTACTGTTCTCCTATTCTTTCGAATCCATGAAGTAAGACATTGATTTTGCAATAAGGTCAATTATGTTCATTACATAATAAGTTCCCTTGAAAAGCATTGGCGCACGTGTAAACGAGTTGCTCTACCGAACTGAGCTATAGCCCTTGTCAGAGATATCTTAACATATAGATAATTTCTTGTCAAGATGAATATTTTCTAATGCCAGAGGATATCCCTTTGATCCGTTTACTATATAGCATAATAGCATAAACATACCAAAAATAGCATAATAGCATAAACATACCAAAAATAGCATAATAGCATAAACATACCAATAAATAACATAAACATACCAATAACGGAGCGGTATTGCTTATAAAAAGGATTCGATCTATAATCGATCGAAGTAATGGGGCTTCTTTTGTGGTGATAAATTGCCTACTTAACTCAGTGGTTAGAGTATTGCTTTCATACGGCGGGAGTCATTGGTTCAAATCCAATAGTAGGTAGGTAGGTAGAAAAATTACTAGATAGCATTGGACTTACTTCGCTTCGCTATCTAATAACTTTTTCTACCCTTCTTTCCTTTTTCTTTGTATCAACGAAACCTTTGGATTGTCTTCAATTGGATGGGGGAATCCAATTGATAGCCTCGACTCGTATCCTAGCTCGTCTGAGAGCTAGCTTCGCTTCAACCAATTCTTTCGTACCCTCAGCTCTACTCAAGTGAGCTTCGGCTATTTCAAGTGCCTGTTGAGCTTCTTCTGGATCAATGTCACTACCCAGTTCTGCATCATTTCCTAAAATGATGATCTCATTATTAACTATTCTCGCAAAACCACTCCACAGAACCGCCGTTAACCATTGGTCGTTGAGGAGGCGTATTCTCAAAGGACCCATATCTACAGCTGTGTTAATGGGGGCGTGGTTTGGTAATACACCAATTTGGCCACTATTAGTAGATAAAATAATTTCTTTCACTTCACAATCCCAAATAATTCGTTTAGGAGTCAGTACATAAAGATTTAATTTCATTTCGTCAATTTGTTCTCCTCTTCTAAGTTTATAGCTTTCGTGCTAGCTTCATCGATATTCCCCACCAAATAAAAAGCCTGTTCGGGTAGGCCGTCTAATTCTCCGGAAAGGATTAGTTGAAATCCCCTAATAGTTTCTGCAAGACCAACATACTTTCCTGGAGAACCGGTAAAAACTTCTGCCACAAAGAACGGTTGTGATAAGAACCGCTCGATTTTCCGTGCTCTTGCTACAGTTAAACGATCCTCCTCCGATAATTCATCCAACCCAAGAATTGCGATAATGTCCTGAAGTTCTTTGTAACGTTGTAAAGTTTCCTTAACTCTTTGCGCAGTTTCATAATGTTCGTTGCCAACGATCCGAGGCTGTAACATAGTTGAGGTTGAATCTAAAGGATCTACTGCGGGATAAATACCCTTGGAAGCTAATCCTCTGGAAAGTACGGTAGTAGCGTCCAAATGTGCAAATGTTGTGGCAGGAGCAGGGTCGGTCAAATCGTCCGCAGGTACATAAACTGCTTGGATCGAAGTTATGGATCCCTTTTTGGTAGAAGTAATTCTTTCTTGCAAAGAACCCATTTCTGTACTAAGGGTAGGTTGATAACCCACTGCGGAGGGCATTCTCCCTAATAAGGCGGATACTTCCGATCCTGCTTGAACAAAACGAAAGATATTATCGATAAATAAAAGCACGTCTTGCTTATTAACATCTCGGAAATATTCCGCCATAGTTAGGGCAGTTAAACCAACTCTCATACGAGCTCCCGGTGGTTCATTCATTTGGCCATAGACTAGAGCTACCTTTGATTCCTCAATATTTTTTTCATTAATTACTCCAGATTCTTTCATTTCCATATAAAGATCATTTCCTTCACGAGTCCGTTCCCCTACTCCGCCAAATACGGATACGCCTCCATGAGCTTTAGCAATGTTATTAATTAATTCCATGATGAGTACTGTTTTACCTACTCCTGCCCCCCCAAATAGTCCGATTTTTCCTCCACGTCGATAAGGAGCTAAAAGATCGACCACCTTAATACCTGTTTCAAAGATAGATAATTTCGTATCTAACTCGATAAAGGCAGGCGCAGATCTATGAATAGGGAATGTTGCACTAGTATCTACAGGACCCAAATTGTCAATAGGCTCCCCAAGAACGTTAAAAATTCGTCCGAGAGTAGCTCCACCGACTGGAACACTGAGAGGAGCTCCCGTGTCAATCACTTCCATTCCTCTCATCAACCCGTCTGTAGCACTCATAGCTACAGCTCTAACTCGATTATTTCCTAATAATTGTTGAACCTCACAAGTCACATTAATTTGCTTATCGGCAGTGTCTCGACTCTTGACTATCAAAGCGTTATAAATATAAGGCAACTTGCCCGGGGGAAAAGTGATATCCAGCACGGGTCCAATAATTTGATCAATACGCCCTGCGCTTTTTTCTTCAATTGTGGAAACCCCGGGACGCGAAGTAGTAGGATTGGTTCTCATAATTATCACATAATTTTCAAAAAAAAAGGAATTTGTCGAAATTTTTCTTTTTTTTTTGTTGTTGAATAATGCCAAATCAAATCAAAAAAAAATATCCAAAAATCCAAAAGTCAAAAGGAAATGAATTAGTTAATTCAATAGTAAAGAAAAGGGGACTAGCACTTGATTTCGTTGCCCAAGCGAATCCCATTCAATCGTTTACTTATGGAATGAGTCCGTTGGAAAGTTCAATCAATTTTTTCGTATAAATTTCGCTTTTTATGAAGGATCCGTGCCTACTCTACTTTCCTATCTAGGACTTCGATATACAAAATATATACTACTGTGAAGCATAGATTGCTGTCAACAGAGAATTTTCTTAGTATTTAGGTATTTAGATTCAAAATATCAAAGGGGCCTACTAAGAACTTTCCAAATTGTAAAATCAGGATTAGGGATTGGTTTGGGTTGCGCTATATCTATCAAAGAGTATACAATAATGATGGATTTGGTGAATCAAATCCACGGTTTAATAACGAACCGTGTTAACTTACCATAACAATAACTCACCATAACAACAATTCAATTCCTATCGAATTCCTATATTGGAATTCCTATAGGATAGAGCGTACACAAGGTGCACGCATTATATATGAATCAAACATATTCATTAACTTAAGCCTACTCTTTTTTTTATTTAATGAGTTGATATTAATATTAATTGAATATCTTTTTTTTAGATTTTTGCAAAGGTTTCATTTCCGCCTAATCCATATCGAGTAGACCTTGTCGTTGTGAGAATTCTTAATTCATGAGTTGTAGGGAGGGACTTATGTCACCACAAACAGAAACTAAAGCAAGTGTTGGATTTAAAGCTGGTGTTAAGGATTATAAATTGACTTACTACACCCCGGAGTACGAAACCAAGGATACTGATATCTTGGCAGCATTCCGAGTAACTCCTCAGCCCGGGGTTCCACCTGAAGAAGCAGGGGCTGCAGTAGCTGCGGAATCTTCTACTGGTACATGGACAACTGTTTGGACTGATGGACTTACCAGTCTTGATCGTTACAAAGGACGATGCTATCACATCGAACCCGTTCCTGGGGAGGCAGATCAATATATCTGTTATGTAGCTTATCCATTAGACCTATTTGAAGAGGGTTCTGTTACTAATATGTTTACTTCCATCGTGGGTAACGTATTTGGTTTCAAAGCCTTACGCGCTCTACGTTTGGAGGATCTACGAATTCCCCCTACTTATTCAAAAACTTTCCAAGGTCCGCCTCACGGTATCCAAGTTGAAAGGGATAAGTTGAACAAGTATGGTCGTCCTTTATTGGGATGTACTATTAAACCCAAATTGGGATTATCCGCAAAAAATTACGGTAGAGCGTGTTATGAGTGTCTACGTGGTGGACTTGATTTTACCAAAGATGATGAAAACGTAAACTCACAACCATTTATGCGCTGGAGAGACCGTTTTGTCTTTTGTGCCGAAGCAATTTATAAAGCACAAGCCGAAACTGGTGAAATCAAGGGGCATTACTTGAATGCGACTGCGGGTACATGCGAAGAAATGATTAAGAGAGCCGTATTTGCAAGGGAATTAGGGGTTCCTATTGTAATGCATGACTACTTAACTGGAGGATTCACCGCAAATACTAGTTTGTCTCATTATTGCCGCGACAACGGACTACTTCTTCACATTCACCGAGCAATGCATGCAGTTATTGATAGACAGAAAAATCATGGTATACATTTCCGTGTATTAGCTAAAGCATTGCGTATGTCGGGGGGAGATCATGTCCACTCCGGTACAGTAGTAGGTAAGTTAGAAGGGGAGCGCGAAATGACTTTAGGTTTTGTTGATTTATTGCGTGATGATTTTATTGAAAAAGATCGTTCTCGCGGTGTCTTTTTCACTCAGGACTGGGTATCCATGCCAGGTGTTATACCGGTGGCTTCAGGGGGTATTCATGTTTGGCATATGCCAGCTCTGACCGAAATCTTTGGGGACGATTCCGTATTACAATTTGGTGGAGGAACTTTAGGACATCCTTGGGGAAATGCACCTGGTGCAGCAGCTAATCGTGTGGCTTTAGAAGCCTGTGTACAAGCTCGTAACGAAGGGCGCGATCTTGCTCGTGAAGGTAATGAAATTATCAAAGCAGCTTGCAAATGGAGTCCTGAACTAGCCGCAGCTTGTGAAGTATGGAAGGCGATCAAATTTGATTTCGAGCCGGTGGATACCATAGATAAGTAGATAAAACTAGATATAAAGAAGGTCTAAATAAAATAAAAAAGAAGCAAAATAGAAAGAGAAAAAATAAGTTACGAAATGCAGTAATTCTTCTTTATTAATTGATTGCAATTAAATTCGGCTCAATCTTTTTTTAGAAAAAAAAAGATTGAGCCGAATTTAAATAGATCTTGATACGATCATGAGACTTGACAAATTGAGATTCTTCTATTCTATATATCTAGAATATACAAAGGTATAATACAATAAACAAATATAAAGAAAAATATAGTATTATCGTACGATAATGGAATCAAATACGCAGTATTTACAGAAAAGAGTCTTCGTTTATTGGGAAAGAATCAATATACTTTTAATGTCGAATCGGGATTCACTAAGACAGAAATAAAGCATTGGGTCGAACTCTTCTTTGGTGTTAAGGTAGTAGCTGTGAATAGCCATCGACTACCCGGAAAGGGTAGAAGAATGGGACCTATTCTGGGACATACAATGCATTACAGACGTATGATCATTACCCTTCAACCGGGTTATTCTATTCCATTTCTACTTTTAAATTTTTAAATTAAAGGTTAAATTAAGAGGTATTTTTTTTATTTTTACAATAGCTTTCTTTTGAATCCAATTTCAAGTTCGATTAGAAGGATAGAAAGGCGATGAGAATGGGAAAAGAAAAATAAAATATTTTTCATTAGTGCCCCTTTTTTGCAATTTTCTTATTATCCATTCCATTCATTTTTTTTTTATAGATATATAAAGTATTCTATAAAAAATCTGTATTTTGTAAACTAAAAAATACAATAGTCAATATTCCTTATAATAGATATACTTAATTATATCATAAGAATCTTAAGATATATTTCGAATAGATAGAAATAGTAAATTTGAATTTAGACACATATTCTATGACGGATTTTAACTTACCCTCTATTTTCGTGCCTTTAGTAGGCTTAGTATTTCCGGCAATTGCAATGGCTTCCTTATTTCTTTATGTGCAGAAAAATAAGATTGTCTAGAAACGACAGACAGGGCCGAATTTTATTAATGTATTTCCAGGATCATAATACAGATATTTTTTTGTGTAAGTAATATAATATGATAGGGTATGTAACTCTTTCTACACACAAATGAAAAAAAAATCTATGGATGCGGATATAGGCTACGAGCATAAATGCATGCATATGCGTAGCCGAGTATAGCGAGTTTTTTTTGAATAGAAAGTCAATGTATCTAACCAATTATTTCACAGGAGTACTAGCTACTGAGGGCTATTTCAGAATCAAAAATAAAGTAAAGTCAAAATCATTTAGCTTATTCTCTCAATTTCAATTGACCGCTACTGGATTTAGTATATCTAATATGAATTGGCGATCAGAACACATATGGATCGAACTTCTAAAAGGTTCTCGAAAAAGAGGTAATTTTTTCTGGGCCTGTATTCTTTTTCTAGGTTCATTAGGATTCTTAGCGGTTGGGACTTCCAGTTATCTTGGTAAGAATATGATATCTGTACTTCCATCTCAACAAATTCTTTTTTTTCCACAGGGGGTCGTGATGTCTTTCTACGGAATCGCGGGCCTATTCATTAGCTCCTATTTGTGGTGCACTATTTTTTGGAATGTAGGCAGTGGTTATGACCGATTTGATAGAAAAGAGGGAATAGTGCGCATTTTTCGTTGGGGATTCCCTGGAATAAAACGTCGCATCTTCCTTCGATTCCTTGTGCGGGATATCCAATCAATTAGAATTCAGGTTAAAGAGGGTCTTTATCCTCGTCGTATCCTTTATATGGAAATCCGGGGCCAGGGGGTCATTCCCTTGACTCGTACTGATGAGATGTTTTTTACTCCACGAGAAATTGAACAAAAAGCTGCCGAATTGGCCTATTTCTTGCGCGTACCGATTGAAGTATTTTGAGTACCAATTGCCATTTTTTGCAATTGTAAGGGGATTTTCGAGTATTTATCTAAAGGAAGGAACAAACGAGGATAAGAGAAAATCTAAATTGCTTTGATTTTTATTTATTTTGTCCAAGTGAGATATATGGCATAATATTCTTCCATCCTTATATAAAGGACCTTTTTTTTATTTCTCTATTCCACCCCATTTAGATCTAAGAAAGAACCCAATACAATGAAATTCCACTAGTATACAAAAAGAGAAATAGATACAAACACAAGGTCTCAAACCTTGTTATAGAATTTTTGCTTCAAAGAAAAGAAATATCATATATATATTCAGCGAATGAAATGGAGTCGGCGAATGAAGCGGATTCATTAACAACTCAATTTACAGATCAAAAATGAAAAAAAAGAAAGCATTGCCTTCTTTCCTATATCTTGTATTTATCGTACTTTTGCCCTGGGGAATCTCTTTCTCTTTTAACAAATGTCTGGAACTTTGGATTAAGAATTGGTGGAATACCAAGCAATCCGAAACTTTCTTAACGGATATTCAAGAGAAAAGGATTCTAGAAGGATTCATAGAATTAGAAGAACTTTTTCTCTTGGACGAAATAATAAAAGAGAAACCGAAGACACATGTACAAAAACTTCCTATAGGAATACACAGGGAAATAATACAATTGGCCAAAATGGATAATGAGCATCATCTCCATATCATTTCGCATTTCTCAACAAATATAATCTGTTTGGCTATTCTAAGTGGTTCTTTTTTTCTGGGTAAAGAAGAACTTATCATTTTGAATTCTTGGGCTCAGGAATTTTTCTATAACTTAAATGACTCAATAAAAGCTTTTTTTATTCTTTTAGTTACTGATTTTTTTGTTGGATTTCACTCCACCAGCGGTTGGGAACTACTAATTCGTTGGGTCTACAACAATCTTGGATGGGCTCCTAACGAGCTAATTTTCACTATTTTTGTTTGTAGTTTTCCTGTGATTCTAGACACGTGTTTGAAATTTTGGGTCTTTTTTTGTTTAAACCGTCTATCTCCTTCACTTGTAGTTATTTATCATTCAATTAGTGAAGCATAAACTCACTCATTTGATTTCCTAATACTAATATTAATCAAATTAGCATATTTCTTCCTTTAGAAAGAAAGCCCTTTTCCTTTTTAGTAAAATTCTTTCTATTTCTACCTGCTTAAGGTATTCATCATTCCAGTACAACTGTTGCAGTAGAATGACAACAGACTCGTGTATAGGGAACTAGATTTGTTTAGCTACCTATCTAATTTATTGTAGAAATTCCGGGATCCGCGATTGGGCATGGAAAATAGAAATACTTTTTCTTGGTTAAAGGAACAGATGATTCGATCGATTTCTGTATCGATCATGATATATGTAATAACTCGCACATCTATTTCAAATGCATATCCCATTTTTGCGCAGCAGGGTTATGAAAACCCGCGGGAAGCAACTGGACGAATTGTATGTGCCAATTGCCATTTAGCTAATAAGCCTGTAGATATTGAAGTTCCCCAAGCAGTGCTTCCTGATACTGTATTTGAAGCAGTTCTTCGAATCCCTTATGATATGCAGCTGAAACAAGTTCTTGCTAATGGGAAAAAGGGAGGGTTGAATGTGGGTGCTGTTCTTATTTTGCCCGAGGGATTCGAATTAGCACCGCCCGACCGTATTTCTCCTGAGTTGAAAGAAAAGATAGGAAATCTCTCTTTTCAGAATTATCGTCCCAATAAACAAAATATTCTTGTGATAGGCCCCGTTCCCGGTAAGAAATATAGTGAAATTGTCTTTCCCATTCTTTCCCCCGATCCCGCTACGAAAAAAGACATTCATTTCTTAAAATATCCCATATATGTAGGGGGAAACCGAGGAAGGGGACAGATCTATCCTGATGGTAGCAAGAGTAACAATACGGTCTATAATGCTACGTCAACTGGTATAGTAAAAAAAATACTACGTAAAGAAAAGGGGGGATATGAAATATCCATAGTCGATACGTCGGATGGACGCCAAGTGATTGATATTATACCCCCCGGGCCAGAACTTCTTGTTTCAGAGGGGGAATCGATCAAGCTTGATCAACCATTAACAAGCAATCCTAATGTAGGAGGGTTTGGTCAGGGGGATGCAGAAATAGTGCTTCAGGATCCATTGCGCGTCCAAGGCCTTTTGTTCTTCTTCGCATCTGTTATTTTGGCACAAGTTTTTTTGGTTCTCAAAAAGAAACAGTTTGAAAAGGTTCAATTGTACGAAATGAATTTCTAGATCCTGGGATTTCTTACCATCAAGTTCAAAAAAAAGC